AAGTAAATCAATGGACAGCCTCGGTCCTTTTGAAAATACCAGTGTAAGTGAAGATCCAATTATAAATGATAATGATATGGATAAAGACATTTTAAATTGTAATGACAAGTCTAATTACAGTAATGTTGATCATTTAGTCAGCGACAGATACATTCGTAATTTCATATCTGCTGACACTTTTTTCGTTAGGGATAGTAATAGGGACAGCTATTCCATATATTTTGATATTGAAAATAAAAATTTTGAGATTGACAACGACCGTTCTTTTCTAAGTGAACTAAAAAGTTCTTTTTATAATTATCAGACTTCTAGTTATATAAATAATGCACCTAAAAGTAACGATACTCGCCACGATCGTTACGTGTATGATACTAATTCTCATTATATTTGGAATAATCACATTAATAGTTGCATTGACAGTTATCTTCGTTCTCAAATTTGTATTGATAGTTATATTTTAAGCAATAGTGACAGTGACAGCTACATTTATAGTTACATTTGTAGCGAAAGCGTAAATAGTAGTAAAAGCGAGAGTTCCAGTATAAAAACTAGCACAGATGGTAGTGATTTTACTATAAGTTCTAATAATTTAAATGTAACTCAAAAATACAGGCATTTGTGGATTCAATGCGAAAATTGTTATGGATTAAATTATAAAAAATTTTTAAAATCAAAAATGAATATTTGTGAACAGTGTGGATGTCATTTGAAAATGAGTAGTTTCGATAGAATCGAACTTTCGATTGATCCCGGTACTTGGGATCCTATGAACGAAGACATGGTCTCTCTGGATCCCATTGAATTTCATTCGGAGGAGGAACCTTATAAAGATCGTATTGATTCTTATCAAAAAAATACAGGATTAACTGAGGCCGTTCAAACAGGCACAGGCCAACTAAATGGTATTCCCGTAGCAATTGGAGTTATGGATTTTCAGTTTATGGGGGGTAGTATGGGATCTGTAGTGGGCGAAAAAATCACACGTTTGGCCGAGTATGCTACCAATCAATTTTTACCTCTTATTATAGTGTGTGCTTCCGGAGGAGCACGCATGCAAGAAGGAAGTTTGAGCTTGATGCAAATGGCTAAAATATCTTCTGCTTTATATGATTATCAATCAAATAAAAAGTTATTTTATGTATCAATCCTTACATCCCCTACCACAGGTGGGGTGACGGCCAGTTTTGGTATGTTGGGAGATATCATTATCGCCGAACCCAATGCTTACATTGCATTTGCGGGTAAAAGAGTAATTGAACAAACATTGAATAAGACAGTACCCGAGGATTCACAAGTGGCTGAATATTTATTCCATAAGGGCTTATTCGATCCAATCGTACCACGTAATCCTTTAAAGGGCGTTCTGAGTGAGTTATTTCGGCTACATGCTTTCTTTCCTTTGAATCAAAATTAGATCAAGTAGAGCCTTAGAGTCTTAATTTAATAAGAGTATTTAATAAGAGTATTAATTTATTAAAACTTAATAAAATTTTTTATGTGTGGTGATCAAGTAGTTATTTAATTTATAGGAATCAAAGTAAAAATACGAAGAATGGATTTTTTCTTTGGTAACATAAGATTAAATTGTAGAAAGAACCATCCAGATCATCTTTTTATCGATATTCCTGGTTACTAACCAGGAAATCCCGATTAAACAAAATAAAAGAGTTAATTCTTTCTTCCGTGAAATTGGTTAACAAGGTCTTGCATCTTTCTATATCTCCCGAAAATCACCCCCCACTAAAAATCCTTTTTGTTGGATCGTATTATTATAATGAATTCTTTGAGAATTTCTAATAAATCCTTTTTTTAGTAAATTTTATAAAATTTTTAAATTTATAAGACAAGAACAAGATAATAACTAATAATACGAATAATATAAAGGGTGGATTATCATACATATATTTCATGTAGAAACATGTAGAAAGATTTAGATTTATAGGTCCATTTATTTACATATTTATTGGATTTTATTAATTAATATATATTTATTAATTAATATACTTATATACTCCCTATTAAGTATATATACTCACTTAGGTATACTTAGTATAATATAACAATTATATATGAATTATAATATATCTTTATAACAATATAAGGATAAGGTTAAAATATTAATATAAAACAATAAATATAACAATAAATAACAGGTACAAATATTAAATCGAGGTACCCATTCTATGATAACTCTCAACAGCTTCCCCTCAATTTTTGTTCCTTTAGTGGGCTTAGTATTTCCGGCAATTGCAATGGCTTCTTTATCTCTTTATGTTCAAAAAAACAAGATTTTTTAGATACAATAAGGACAAATCTTTTTTTTTCAAGACTTACTTGGATCATAACACGGATATCTATTTAGTAGAATATGGTATAACATGTGGCTTCCTTCGGGCATAAGCTCTTATGTATGTATAAACATGATATTATGGGTAAATGAATTATAACTATTTTCAAATAGATCGGGATCGGGGAGAATTTCTGAAATGTAAAGTCAATATATCTATATGTATTATGTATTCGGAAATCATATATCATATGAAAGGGATGTTATTATTTTAGTTTGGATCTAAGAAATTCGATGAATTACCCCTAAACGTTCACATCATAATAGTGCTGGTTGATGAGAGTTACTTCGGAAACAAAAAAAAGTAAAATAAAATTTATTTTTGTTATTCTCCCAATTCCAATAAAATGCAACTAGGTCTAGTTATAGTATGAGTTGGCGATCAGAACGTATATGGATAGAACTTATAGCGGGGTCTCGAAAAACAAGTAATTTCTGCTGGGCCTTTATTCTTTTTTTAGGTTCATTAGGGTTTTTATTGGTTGGAACGTCCAGTTATTTTGGTAGGAATTTTATATCTTTATTTCCTTCTCAGCAAATAATTTTTTTTCCACAAGGGATCGTGATGTCTTTCTATGGGATCGCAGGTCTTTTTATTAGCTCCTATTTGTGGTGCACAATTTCGTGGAATGTAGGTAGTGGTTATGATCGATTCGATATAAAAGAGGGCATAGTGTGTATTTTTCGTTGGGGATTTCCTGGAAAAAATCGTCGCATATTCCTCCGATTCCTTATGAAAGACATTCAGTCCATCAGAATAGAAATTAAAGAAGGTATTTATGCTCGTCGTGTCCTTTATATGGAAATCAAAGGCCAGGGGGCCATTCCCTTGACTCGTACTGATGAGAATTTGACTCCACGAGAAATTGAGCAAAAAGCTGCTGAATTGGCCTATTTCTTGCGTGTACCAATTGAAGTATTTTGAAAAAAGGAACTGAAGAATGAATACTTTGCAAGAGAGAAAAAACTCAAGAATCCTCGTTTTTTTATATAGCATAACTTAACTGAAGTTTCTTCAGAACGCTTATTCGAGCCAAAGCAAACGTATACGAAATAATTCTAAAACAAAATTTTTTGTGTCCACAATTTTTTTTTTAGAAATATTTGATATTTTGATAGAACGGGAGTTCTTTCGTCTCGCAATCCAACTACTATTAATTTGAAGTGGGCTTTTTCTTATTCTATTTCTGTATTCTTTCTAAATTCAAGGACTAACCACTGTACTGAATCACAAAAAAAATCGGAAATAGATTCATGGGCTCGATAACTTGTAATAGAACTTATGCTTGATAGAAATATTAGTATCGTATAGAGTCGACGAAGGAGGTGCGTTCAGTAAAAATTTTAAAATTCACAGACGAAAAAATGGCAAAAAAGAAAGTATTCATTTCCCTTCTATATCTTGCATCTATAGTATTTTTGCCTTGGTGGATCTCTCTCTCATTTAATAAAAGTCTGGAATCTTGGGTTACTAATTGGTGGAATACTAGGCAATCCGAAATTTTTTTGAATGATATTCAAGAAAAGAGTATTCTAAAAAAATTCATAGACTTAGAGGAACTCCTACGTTTGGACGAAATGTTAAAGGAATACCCGGAAGCACATTTACAAAAGCCTCGCATCGAAATCTACAAAGAAACGATCCAATTGATCAAGATGCACAATGAGGATCGCACGCATACAATTTTACACTTCTCGACAAATATAATCTGTTTCGTTATTCTAAGCGGTTATTCTATTCTAGGTAATGAAGAACTTGTTATTCTTAACTCTTGGGTTCAAGAATTCCTATATAACTTAAGCGACACAATAAAAGCCTTTTCTATTCTTTTATTAACTGATTTATGTATAGGATTCCATTCGCCCCACGGTTGGGAACTAATGATTGGCTCTGTCTACAAAGATTTTGGATTTGCTCATAATGATCAAATTATATCCGGTCTTGTTTCTACTTTTCCAGTCATTTTAGATACAATTTTTAAATATTGGATCTTTCGTTATTTAAATCGTGTATCTCCTTCACTTGTAGTGATTTATCATTCAATGAATGACTGAAAAATGATCGAACGATCCAATTATGATATTTGTTACTTTGTAGATAAGCAAAACATTCAAAACTGTACTTATTCTTTCTACCCATCCAAGGGATTCCTCCAATATTCCAGTAAAATTATTTATATTTAAGTAAATAGCAAAATTATAGATAGGGAACTATACTAGCGACCTGCCTAATTTTATTGTATAAATTTTCGGGATCAATGATTGGACCATGCAAACTAAAAATACCTTTTTTTGGATAAAGAAAGAGATTACTCGATCCATTTCCGTATCGCTCATGATATATATAATAACCCAGGCACCCCTTTCAAATGCATATCCCATTTTTGCACAGCAGGGTTATGAAAATCCACGAGAAGCGACTGGCCGTATTGTATGTGCCAATTGCCATTTAGCTAATAAACCCGTGGATATCGAGGTTCCACAAGCGGTACTTCCTGATACTGTATTTGAAGCAGTTGTTCGAATTCCTTATGATCTGCAACTGAAACAAGTTCTTGCTAATGGTAAAAAAGGAGCTTTGAATGTAGGGGCTGTTCTTATTTTACCCGAGGGGTTTGAATTAGCCCCTCCCGATCGTATTTTGCCCGAGATT